AAAAATATTATTTTAATAATGTAAATAGATGCATTATGGGAGGGGTAAATACCTAACTCGAGGCTTTCCTGTTTTCCGGGGGGTTTTCAGGATTAATATCAGCTTTCGGGTTTAGGGGGGTAGGGGGGTTTTACCCACAAAAACCGAGGGGGGCACTTCTTAGTTATGTTAGGAGAAGTCACTAACTATTTATGCTCATGAGATCAGTTATGCAATTCTTCTAAATAAATCTTAAACCATGAAAAGATCGCATTATAAACAAGAAAAATGTACACCCTTGTCAGTTAACCTTAGCGCTGCACTGTGAAATGCCAAATGAAAGGAGGACAAAAAAAAATAACCATGTCCATTAGAAAGAATGCCCGGCATGTGGGGTCACGGTTAATTGGTACTCCACCAACAACTTATGCAAGCGTCGATGAAAGTGTGGGGAATAATATCAATAAGTGACCCTGAAGTAGGAACCAAATGCCAGGAATAGTTCACTGTGTGAAACCCCCACAAATAATTGTCCCTCACTTTCATTAAACGAATGTACAAGGCTTGACTAAAATGTCTTCCTTGTCCGTATCGGATTTTCCTAAACAGAGGGGGGGGGCCTGGTATATATGTTTTACTGAAACCAGGTGTTAGGTCTTAGTTTGATGTGTGGTCAGTTAGTTGGGTAATTTCTATTAGCATGCAGGTGTGTTAGCCTTGGTCTTATGCATTCTGTAACCCTTAGACAAATTGTTGATGAATGAATGTCCTAAGCCTATTAATGGGTATTATACATAGCTATGTCCTAAGGCATTATTGATATGTTTGATATATATATATGGGGTAAATACATATATGTATTTAAACAAAGAATAGTTAAATTTAGAATGCTAGCTTTGGGAGCCAGTGGTGGGAGTTAGAATCTCCCTTCTTTGAGCAGCAGGGAGGATTTTAACCTCCGGCGGCCGGCTTACAAGACCGGCGCTCTGGCGCTGAGCTACTGTTGCATGCAGTTTGAAGGAGTTTATTTTCTAGTCATCCTGTTAACGGAAAAAGGCCTAGGAAGATGAAGAAGTACAGGAAGGATGCAATTTGTCCAATGATAATATACGGGTGTTCAACTGGTATGCCTCCAATTCATGTTAGAATAATTACATCTGCAACTAGGGTTCAGAAGATGAATTGTGAGAGTGGGCGGAAGGTTAAACTTCGTTGTTTAGAGGTGTGAAGGAAGGGCACGAGTATTAGTACTAGGATGGATGCAAGAAGTGCTAAAACTCCTCCAAGTTTATTTGGAATGGATCGCAAAATGGCATAAGCAAATAAGAAGTATCACTCTGGTTTAATGTGTGGGGGCGTCACTAGGGGGTTTGCGGGGGTAAAGTTGTCAGGATCTCCTAGGTAGTTGGGGGAGAATAGGGCAAGGCATGTTAGTGCGAGTAGTATAATAGCAAAGCCGAGGAGGTCTTTATAGGAGAAGTAGGGGTGGAAGGGGATTTTGTCAGCATCTGAGTTCAATCCGGCAGGGTTGTTAGATCCTGTTTCATGTAGGAATAGTAAGTGTAGAATGGTTACAGCGAGAATGACAAAGGGGAGGAGGAAGTGAAAGGCAAAGAAGCGTGTAAGTGTTGCATTATCTACTGAAAAGCCACCTCAAATTCATTGTACAAGTGTATTTCCTACATAAGGGACTGCAGAAAGGAGGTTAGTAATAACTGTTGCACCTCAGAAGGATATTTGTCCTCAGGGTAGGACGTAGCCTACAAAGGCAGTTATCATCACTAGTAGTAGTAGGACAACTCCAATATTTCATGTTTCTTTATAGAGGTAAGAACCATAATAAAGGCCTCGTCCGATGTGGAGGTAAATGCAGATGAAAAAGAATGAGGCTCCGTTGGCATGTATATTTCGAATTAGTCAGCCAAAGTTGACATCACGGCAGATATGTGCAACAGATGAGAAGGCTGTGGCAATATCAGAGGTATAGTGTATTGCAAGAAAAAGTCCTGTTACAATTTGGGCTCCTAGGCAGAGGCCTAGGAGGGAGCCAAAGTTTCATCATGCAGAAATGTTCGAGGGAGCAGGGAGGTCTACTAGTGCGTGATTTGCAATTTTAAGCAGGGGGTGGGTTTTTCGTAGGCTAGTCATTAAGGTTTCCTGTAGTTGAATAACAACGGTGGTTTTTCAAGCCATTAGTCCTGGTTAGAATCCTGGCAGGAATAATGAGTCTTATTGTTTTTCTGTTTATGCTTGGTATTATTGCAGGAGCTGTTGGGGTTGCATCTAATATTGGCCCACAGTTTGCAGCATTGGGGGTTGTGTGTATGGCGGGAATGAGTTGTGGGCTGTTGGTTGTTCAGGGTGCTTCTTTTTTAGCATTGATTTTGTTCTTGATTTATCTTGGAGGGATGTTAGTAGTGTTTGCATATTCAGCAGCCTTGGCTGCTGATCCTTATCCCGAGACACTAGGGAGTCGTGAAGTGGGATGGAAAGTAGCAGTTTATGTTTTAGTGGCAGGGGCTTCTGTTTGATATTATATGTTTGGTGAAGGTGTTGGGTTATCTCTAGAAGGGGGTGATGCTGGAATATTCTCTTTAGTACGAGTGGATATGACTGGAGTGGCAGGGTTGTACCTTTCAGGGGGAGGAATGTTGGTAATTGCTGCTTGAACTCTTCTTTTAACCTTGTTTGTAGTGCTGGAAGTGTGTCGGGGGTCCAGTCGAGGGGCACTTCGGGCAGTTTAGGCTTTTAAAAGGAGTAGTGCTAGTGCAAAAGTTAGGAAGAATAGAGCAAGGAAGGTTTTAATCATGCCTTGCTGTAGGTTGCTTGTAGTTGAGATGAGGGGGAGATTGGTTGTATAGACGGCTTTTGGTCCGGACTTCTCTAGTCATGTTTGGTCTACTATTTGGGATGCAATATATTGGCCTAGAATAAGATTTATTTTTGGGGGGAGGCGATGGATAATTGTTGGGAAGAATCCGAGCATGTTTGAGAAGTGATGTAGTGGTAGAGTAGGGTGGGGAGTAAATTGTTTGGCAGTTAGGCTGGCGAGTTCTAGGGCTGTCAGAAGACCAATGATTGTTACAATCAGTGCTGCAAGTTTTAGGGAAGAGGGCATTGTTATAACTGGGGTTTTTGGGAGAATAATATTCGAGGTAATAATAAGTCCAGCTAGAATGCTTCCTCATGCAAGTCGTTTGATTGGGTTGATTACATGTAGGTCATTTTCATTAATTGGGGAGAAGGAGTTGAAGCGAGGGTGACCTATAGAGACAAAGAATACCACACGTAGGCTATAAATGGCAGTGAAGGAAGTGGCAATTAGGGTCAGGATAAGGGCTCAGGCGTTGATGTGGGAGGTATTTAGGGCTTCAATGATGGCATCTTTAGAGAAGAACCCAGCAAGGAAAGGGGTGCCTGTCAGTGCAAGGCTGCCAATTGTCAGACAGGAGGATGTAAAGGGGGCAAGATGGTGTATTCCTCCCATTTTACGGATGTCTTGCTCATCATTTAGGCTGTGGATAATAGACCCTGAACATAGGAAGAGCATAGCTTTAAAGAAGGCATGGGTGCAGATATGGAGGAAGGCAAGGTGGGGTTGATTTAGTCCAATTGTAACTATTATTAGGCCTAGCTGGCTTGATGTTGAGAAGGCAACAATTTTTTTGATATCATTTTGGGTTAAAGCACAGGTTGCTGTGAAAAGGGTGGTTAAGGCTCCTAAACATAGGCATGTGGTTAAAATTAAGGGGTTGTTGTTTATAAGAGGGCTAATTCGGATGAGAAGAAAAATTCCAGCAACCACTATAGTGCTTGAGTGAAGTAGGGCAGATACCGGTGTAGGACCTTCCATGGCTGATGGAAGCCATGGGTGGAGTCCAAACTGAGCAGATTTACCTGTAGCAGCCAAAATGAGGCCTAGTAAGGGATAAGTGAGGTCCAGGTTTTGTGTGGTTAGGAAGATTTGTTGAAATTCTCAGGAGTTAAGGTTTGTTGCTATTCAGGCTATGGCAAAGATAAGCCCGATGTCTCCTACTCGGTTATACAGGACTGCCTGTAGTGCTGCAGTGTTTGCATCTGCCCGGCCGTATCATCAGCCAATGAGGAGGAATGATATAATGCCTACCCCCTCTCATCCAATAAAGATTTGGAATATATTATTGGCTGTTACAAGAATAATTATGGCGATGAGAAAGGTCAGGAGATATTTGAAAAAGCGATTTATGTATGGGTCTGCATGTATATACCACAGAGCGAACTCTAGAATGGATCAGGTAACATAGAGTGCTACAGGGGTGAAAATGAGGGAATAAAAGTCAAATTTAAGACTGATGTTGATGTCAAAGATTAATGTATTTATTCAGGTTCAGTTGGTGATGACAGTTTCAGCTCCTTCTGCAATAAAAAGGAACAGGGGGAGGAGGCTTACAAAGAATGCAAGTTTAACTGCTGTTTTTACATGGGTTTCAGCTCAGTTAGTTGGCTTGGGATTTGGAGTAAAGGTAGTGAGAAGAGGGTAGGTAAGTAGGGCGAAAATAATAAGTAGGCTTGAGGTTATTATTAGGGGTGTAGGGTGCATAGCTTTTACTTGGATTTGCACCAAGAGTTTTTGGTTCCTAAGACCAATGGATGAGCTGTTATCCTTTAAAAGCTTGCGAGGGAGCTTCGGAATTCAACCGAGGGCACAAGGGTTAGCAGTCTTTGTTGCTTGCAAGCCTCTCTCGGTGGACAAGAGGATTTTAACCTCTGTTTTTAGAATCACAATCTAAGGTTTTTGTTAAACTATGTCTACAGAATGTTCATCCTCAGACTAACTCGGGTTTTGAAACTAGGAGAAGGAGGGGGAGAAGGTGGAGTGCAAGGAGGAGATGTTCTCGGGTGTGTGTAGGGTCAAGAGCAATGATGTGTTGCGGGATTGGCCCTCGTTGTGTTATAAGGAACATATACAGAGAGTAACCTGCGGTAATCAGTGTGCCAGTTCCTGTAAGGGCAATTGTAGTCCATGATCAGTTGAAAAGGGACGTGATGATTATCAGTTCTCCTATGAGGTTTGGAAGAGGAGGGAGTGCAAGGTTTGCTAGGCTTGCAATGAATCATCAGGTTGTTATAAGGGGTAATACAATTTGTATGCCTCGGGCAAGAATTATTGTACGAGTGTGGGTTCGTTCATAATTGGTGTTGGCGAGGCAGAATAGGGCAGAAGATGTTAATCCATGGGCAATCATAAGGATTAAAGCTCCTGTAAATCCCCATGGTGTTTGGATTAGGATTCCTCCAGCAACAAGGCCTATATGGCCCACAGATGAGTAGGCAATTAGAGATTTAAGGTCTGTTTGTCGTAAGCAGATTGAGCCAGTTATGATTACTCCTCATAGTGCAAGGATAATAAAAGGATAGCTTAGCTCTTTAGTAAGTGGTTCGAGTATGATTATTATTCGTATCATTCCATAGCCTCCTAGTTTTAGAAGTACAGCTGCAAGGACTATTGAGCCTGCAATGGGTGCTTCTACATGAGCTTTTGGGAGCCAAAGGTGTATGCCATATAGGGGCATTTTTACTAGGAAGGCTAGTAGGCAGCCTGCTCACCAGATTTTATCTCCTGTTGTTAATATTGGCAGTGCTGGGGCATATTGGAGAGTTAAGAGAGATAGTGTGCCTGTAGTGTTCTGAAGGAGAAGTAGTGCAACAAGGAGTGGGAGGGAGCCTGCAAGAGTGTAGAATAAGAAGTATGTTCCTGCATTTAGGCGTTCTGCTTGGTTACCTCATCGGGTAATTAATAGAAGGGTTGGAACAAGGGTTGCTTCGAATATAATGTAGAATAGGATGATTTCTGTTGCTGAGAAAGCTATAATGAGGAAAATTTGTAGTGAGGTTAGGAGTGAGATATATATTCGTTGGCGGTTTTCTGGTTCTCCTGCTGTGTGGTTTTGGCTGGCTAAAATTATGAGTGGGAGAAGTCAGCAGGTTAGGACTAGAAGGGGAGAAGAAAGGGGATCAAGTGCTATAAAGTGGTTTAAGGAGGATCATCCTGTGTCCCCTGAGCTGTGAAGTCAGGAGAGGCTAATAAAAGCAATGATTAGGCTATGTATTAGGGCCGATGGTCAGATTATCTTACTTGGGGCAAGTCAAGTGGTGGGTACTAGCATAATTGTTGGGATTAGAATTTTTAGCATTTTAGGAGATTTAGGGTTTGTATGTGGTCTGTGCCGTGTGTTCGAGCAGTGGCTACTAGTAAAGCCAGTCCTGCACTGGCTTCACAGGCAGAAAATGCAAGGAGAAGCAGGGGGGAGGCTGAGAAACTTGATATATCGAGGTGTATTGTTCATGCTGAGAGGGCTACAAATAGGGAGAGTATTATTGCTTCCAGGCATAGTAGGGCTGAGAGAAGATGGGTCCGGTAAAATGTAAGACCTGCTAAGGCTATTAAAAAGGTTAGGGAGGATGTAAATTGTGTGGGGGTCATTAGGTAATTGTGGACTTTAACCACGAGCTTTTGAGCCGAAATCAAATATTTTAATTAAAATAAGTACCTATTCAGCTCATTCGAGCCCGCCTTGTAGTCACTCATAGATCAGGCCAAGGGTAAGTAGTACTAGCACAAGAGCTGCCCAGATGAATGTGATTGTTGGATTTGGGAGCTGGTCCCCTCAGGGCAGGGGGAGAAGTAATGCAATTTCAAGGTCGAATAGGAGAAACAGAATTGCGACTAGAAAGAACCGTATTGAAAAAGGCAGACGGGCTGAGCCAATAGGGTCAAATCCACATTCATAGGGTGATAGTTTTTCTTGGTCTGGTGTAATTAGAGGCAGTCAGAAGGAGACAATTGCTAGGATGGTGGAGAGGGCAACGGCAATAAGAATTACTGTTATAATTAGATTCATTATCTTTCCTTGGATTTTAACCAAGACCTGGTGATTGGAAGTCACTAATACTCGCATTAGTACTAGAAAGATAGGATCCTCATCAGTAGATAGAGATGTAAAGGAATAGTCAGACTACGTCAACAAAATGTCAGTATCAAGCTGCTGCCTCAAAGCCAAAGTGGTGTTCTATTGTAAAGTGATAGTTGATTTGTCGAAGAAGGCAGACAGCAAGGAAGGAAGTTCCAATAATAACATGGAGGCCATGAAAGCCTGTGGCTACAAAGAAAGTTGAGCCATAAACTCCGTCTGCAATTGTGAAGGGGGCTTCATAGTATTCTATTGCTTGTAAGAAGGTGAAGTAGCAGCCTAGTACAATAGTTAAAGCCAGTCCTTGGATAGCTTGCTTTCGTTCTCCTTCTATAATGCTATGGTGGGCTCATGTTACTGTAACCCCTGAGGCCAGGAGGACTGCTGTGTTTAGTAGGGGAACTCCAAAGGGGTCTAGTGGGGTAATGCCTGTTGGGGGTCAACATCCTCCAATTTCAGGGGTGGGAGCTAGGCTGGAGTGGAAGAAAGCTCAGAAAAAGCCAAGGAAAAAGAATACTTCTGATGTAATAAACAAGATTATTCCATATCGAAGGCCTTTTTGGACAGGAGGGGTGTGGTGGCCTTGGTATGTGCCTTCTCGGACGATGTCTCGTCATCATTGGAATATTGTTAGTAGTAGGAGGATGGTTCCCAGTACTATTAGGGAGACTTTGTTATAGTGGAATCAAATGGCAAGGCCGGAGGTTATCAGAAGAGCAGCAACTGCTCCTGTTAGGGGTCATGGGCTAGGGTCTACTATGTGGTATGCATGTGCTTGGCGGGCCATAAACATTTTCTTGTAAATAGAGGCTTAGAAGTAGGACGAAGACATATGCTTGAATTATAGCAACAGCAACTTCCAAGATTGTGAGGAGGAGAAGGACAATGGAAGTAAGGAGGGCCACTGTTGGCATTATTGGTATCAGTACAAATGCTGCAGTTGCGATTAGTTGCATTAGTAGGTGGCCTGCTGTCAGGTTGGCTGTTAGTCGGACCCCTAGTGCAAGGGGTCGAATGAATAGGCTAATTGTCTCGATAATAATCAGTACTGGGATGAGGGGCACTGGAGTGCCTTCTGGTAGTAAGTGTCCAAGAGCAGCTGTTGGTTGATTTCGTAGGCCAATAATTACTGTGGCAAGTCAGAGAGGGACTGCAAGTCCTATATTTAAAGATAATTGGGTAGTTGGTGTAAAGGTATAGGGTAGAAGACCTAGTATATTTAGGGAGAGTAGAAATGTTATTAATGAGGCTAAAATAAGTGCTCAGTTGTGCCCTCCTACATTCATAGGGGATAGGAGTTGTGATGTAAATCGGTTGATGAATCATCCTTGAAGGGTGAGGAATCGATTGTTAATTCATCGGGGGGCAGGTGATGGAAAGAGGAGTCAGGGTAGGACAAAAGCAAGGCCCATAAGAGGGATTCCTAGGTAAGTAGGGCTTATAAATTGATCAAAGAAGCTTGTTATCATGGTCAGGTTCAGGGGTCTGTTTTGGGAACTTGAGTGCTTTGGGGGGTAGGCTCATTGGGGAAGGTATAGTTAAGAACTTTTGGTACGGCAATTGTTAGGAAAACAAGTCAAGAGAAGACTAAGATGGCAAACCAAGGGGCGGGGTTTAACTGAGGCATGTCACTAAGGGTGGTTGGAGGGCACCAATCTTCAGCTTAAAAGGCTGACGCTATAGTCCTGTTTAGCTTCTTAGTGAGGCGTCTTCGAGCATTAGTGTTGATCAGTCTTGGAAGTATTTTAGAGGTACTGCTTCTACTACGATGGGCATGAAGCTGTGATTTGCACCACAGATTTCTGAGCATTGGCCATAGAAAACTCCAGGGCGGGAGGCAATAAAGGCTGTTTGGTTTAGTCGTCCTGGGACTGCATCTATTTTTACCCCCAGGGCAGGTACTGCTCATGAGTGTAAGACATCTTCTGCTGTAACTAGCACTCGAACTGGGGCTTCTGTGGGGACAACTATTCGGTGGTCGACTTCTAGTAGGCGGAATTGTCCTGGCACTAAATCTTGTGTAGGGACTATGTATGAATCAAAGGCAATTTCTTGGTAGTCAGTATATTCATAGCTTCAGTATCATTGGTGCCCAATTGCTTTGACTGTTAGGTGTGGGTTATTAATTTCATCCATAAGATAGAGAATTCGTAGGGAGGGAAGGGCAATTAAAATAAGAATAATTGCAGGAAGAATGGTTCAGATGATTTCAATTTCTTGGGAGTCTAAAATGTATATGTTTGTGAGGCGTGTGGAAACTATTGCCACAATAATGTAAAGAACAAGGGTGCTAATAAGAAAGACAATTATTAGGGCGTGATCGTGAAAGTGAAGAAGTTCTTCTATAACGGGTGATGCTGCATCTTGGAAACCTAATTGTGAGGGGTGGGCCATTAAGTTAAGATACGTGGGGGTTTAACCCACGATTCTGCCTTGACAAAGCAGTGTATTATCAGTTATACTAGTATCTTATTAAGAAAGTGACAGAAGGGTTTTGTGGCTGGCTTGAAACCAGTTTATGGGGGTTCGAATCCTCCCTTTCTCGTTAGTGGGTTTGTTGAACTTGAACAAAGGCAGGTTCCTCGAATGTATGGTAGGGTGGAGGGCAGCCATGTAGTCATTCAATGTTTGTGGCAGTAAGTTCTACTCCTGACACAACCCGTTTAGCAGCAAATGCTTCTCAGATAATAAACAGGAACATGATGACAGCAGTGAGTGAAATTAGGGAGCCTAGGGATGAGACTGTATTTCAAAGGGTGTAGGCATCTGGGTAGTCTGAGTACCGTCGTGGTATTCCTGCTAGTCCTAGGAAATGTTGTGGGAAGAAGGTCAGGTTTACACCTACAAATATTACACCAAAGTGAATTTTTGATCATGTGCTGTGTAGGGTGTAGCCTGTAAGAAGAGGGAATCAGTGAACAAAGCCTGCTATGATGGCGAATACTGCTCCCATAGACAGGACATAGTGGAAGTGAGCTACTACATAGTAGGTATCATGCAGTATAATATCAAGGGATGAGTTGGCTAGAACAATACCTGTTAGTCCTCCTACAGTGAAAAGGAAAATAAATCCAAGGGATCATAGGAGAGGGGTCTCTCATTTGATGGCTCCACCATGAAGGGTAGCAAGTCAGCTAAACACTTTTACACCAGTTGGAATGGCAATGATTATTGTTGCTGATGTAAAGTATGCTCGTGTGTCTACATCTATTCCTACAGTAAATATGTGATGGGCTCACACAATGAAACCAAGCAGGCCAATGGCCATCATAGCTCATACTATCCCCATGTAGCCAAATGGTTCTTTTTTGCCTGCATAGTACGCAACAATATGGGAAATTATTCCAAATCCTGGTAGAATAAGAATATATACTTCGGGGTGGCCAAAGAATCAGAATAGATGCTGGTAAAGAATTGGGTCACCTCCTCCTGAGGGATCAAAGAAGGTTGTGTTGAGGTTTCGGTCTGTTAGTAGCATTGTAATACCAGCTGCGAGAACTGGGAGAGAAAGAAGTAGTAGGACTGCTGTAATAAGAACAGCTCATACAAACAGGGGTGTCTGATATTGTGAAATTGCAGGAGGTTTTATATTTAGAATGGTTGTAATGAAATTAATTGCGCCAAGAATTGATGAAATACCTGCCAGGTGAAGGGAGAAGATAGTTAAATCAACAGAAGCTCCTGCATGGGCAAGGTTTCCTGCCAGAGGAGGGTAAACTGTTCAGCCAGTCCCAGCCCCTGCTTCAACTCCTGAAGATGCCAGTAGAAGGAGGAATGAAGGGGGGAGGAGTCAAAAACTTATGTTGTTCATTCGGGGGAAGGCCATGTCTGGGGCACCGATCATTAGGGGGATTAGTCAGTTCCCAAAGCCTCCAATCATGATTGGCATTACTATAAAGAAAATTATTACAAAGGCATGTGCAGTAACAATTACATTGTAAATTTGGTCGTCTCCTAAAAGAGCCCCTGGTTGACTTAGTTCAGCTCGGATGAGTAGGCTTAGGGCAGTTCCTACTATTCCCGCTCAGGCACCGAAAACAAGATATAGGGTGCCAATGTCTTTATGATTGGTCGAGAAAAATCAGCGTGTGATTGCCACAGGTAAAATGGCTGAGTGTTTAAGTGGTGGGTTGTAGCCCCATGCACAGAGGTTTGAGTCCTCTTTTTACCAAGCCTTGAGGTGTCCTACATATTAGATTGCAAATCTTAAGTTGCAGAGTAAGATCTGCCGGGGCTTTCCCCCGCCTCTAGTCTTTGGCAGGCGGGGGAAAGTAGATGGATGCTCGCTGGTTAGGGCACTTAGCTGTTAACTAAGAGTTTGTAGGATCGAGGCCTTCCCATCTAGTAAGGCTTTAGCTTAATTAAAGTGTCTGTTTTGCATGCAGAAGATGTGGGTTAGTGTCCTGCAAGTCTTATTCAGGGGCTGGGAGATTTTCACTCCCGCTTAAGGCTTTGAAGGCCTTTGGTCTTGTGCTATCCTAAGCCTCTTAAAGATTGAGAAGGGCTGTTACTGCTGGGGTGAGCGGGAGGAGGAGGATTGCTATGAGGGTAGCTGAAGAAAGAATAAGGGTGGGGTGGGATGGGGATAGTCGTCATAGGGTTGTCCCTGCTAAGTTGTTTGGTGTGATTGTGAGGGTTATTGCATATGATAGTCGTAGGTAGAAGTAAAGGCTAAGCAGGGCTGTTAGGGCTGCAATTACAGCTGTCATGGGTAGTTGTTGTTTTGTGAGTTCTTGTAGGATTAGTCATTTTGGCATAAAACCTGTCATTGGGGGGAGTCCTCCTAAGGATAGTAGCAGGATGGGGGTTATTGCTGTTATTAGGGGGGCTTTTGCTCAGGATGTTGCGAGAGCATTAATGCTTTTTGAGTTATTAAAATTTAGGATGAGGAATGTGGAGGTGGTTATGATTAGATATGTAATGAGTGCTAGGAGGGTCAGTGAAGGGGAAAATTGGATAATGATCAGTATTCACCCTAGATGTGCAATTGATGAGTATGCAAGGATTTTTCGCAGTTGTGTTTGGTTGAGGCCGCCTCATCCTCCCACTAGTGTTGATGCTAGTCCTATAAGGATTAGCAGGTCTTGACTGTAGGCAGGGATTTGTAGGAGGAGGCTGAATGGTGCAAGTTTTTGTCAGGTGGAGAGGATGAGTCCTGTTAGCAAGTCAAGTCCTTGGAGAACTTCTGGTAGTCAGGTATGTAGGGGGGCAAGGCCAATTTTAAGGGAGAGTGCAAGTAGAATCATGGTTGTAGGAATTGGGTGAGTTATGAGTTTAATATCCCATTGCCCTGTCAATCAGGCATTAGTGATGCTTGCAAACAGTAGTGTAGCTGCAGCAGTAGCCTGTGTTAAAAAATACTTTGTAGCTGCTTCTGTGGCTCGGGGGTGGTGATTCTGTGCTATTAGTGGGATGATGGCTAGAGTATTAATTTCTAGTCCTATTCATGCTAGTAGCCAGTGAGAGCTAGAAACGGTAATTGTAGTTCCTAAGATGAGGCAAAGGTAAAGAAATGTTATAATGTAGGGGTTCATTAGCAAGGGAAGGATTTTAACCAACATGTTTGGGGTATGGGCCCAAAAGCTTATTTAGCTGACCTTGCTAGGAAGTGGTGTAGTGGAAGCACTAAGAGTTTTGATCTCTTCAGGTAGGGTTCGAGTCCCTTCTTTCTAAGGAGTCGGGGGGACTTTAACCCCCATTATTCACTCTATCAAAGTGGCCCTTTGTTTCAGGCACGGCTCCGTGTTAGCCTTGAGGGGGGAGGCCTGCAAGGGCAAGTGGAAGGGCTAGATGTCAAATAACAAGGGCTAGTGTTAGAGGGAGGAAGTTTTTTCAGATTAGGTGCATGAGTTGGTCATAACGAAAGCGAGGGTAGGAAGCTCGTACTCAGAGAAAGAGTACTGAGAGGAAGGCAGCTTTAGTTATTAGATTAATTGAGGTTAGTTCTGGGAGATGAGGAAAGTGGGAGGCACCAAGAAATAAGGTTGCAGAAAGTGTATTTATTAAAAGAATATTAGCATATTCTGCAAGGAAAAGTAGTGCAAAGGGGCCCCCTGCATATTCAACATTGAAACCAGATACAAGTTCGGATTCTCCTTCTGTTAGGTCAAAGGGTGCTCGGTTTGTTTCTGCTAGGGTAGAAATGTATCATATTGCAGCAAGGGGTCAGGCAGGAAATAGAAGTCAAATGCTCTCTTGAGTAATGTTAAATATTTGTAGAGTGAAGCCTCCTGTGAAGATGATGGCACTTAATAGGATTAGGCCCAAGCTTACTTCGTATGAGATTGTCTGGGCTACTGCCCGGAGGGCCCCAATGAGGGCATATTTCGAGTTGGAGGCTCAGCCTGATCCTAGAATAGAGTAGACTGCTAGGCTTGACAAGGCTAAAATGAAAAGGATACTTAGGTTGATGTCTGTGACTGGGTGGGGGAGGGGGATGGGGGCTCAGAGAGTTAGGGCCAGGGTCAGTGCGAGGATAGGAGCAATCAGGAATAGTAGGGGGGAGGCAGTGGAGGGCCGAACAGGTTCTTTGATGAATAGTTTAACACCATCTGCAATAGGTTGAAGGAGTCCATAAGGGCCTACTACATTTGGGCCCTTTCGTAGCTGCATGTAGCCTAGGACTTTCCGTTCTAGGAGAGTGAGGAATGCAACAGCTAGTAAGACTGGTACAATATATGCAAGAGGATTGAGAATGTGAGTAAGGATAATTGTTATCATAGTTAAAGAGAGGACTTGAACCTCTGTTTAAAGGGCTTAGGCCTTTTGCATGTTTCCGGGCTCTGCCACTTTAACTTGCCTTTTTTCTCAGGCATTGGGGGTATGCCCCTTTACCTGTTTTAGCTGTGTCCAGCAGGTGGGAGTAAGGCGTGCTCGTAGCATTGGCCCCCTCTTTTCGGTCCTTTCGTACTAGAAAAGAGCATTACATAGATAGAAACTGACCTGGATTACTCCGGTCTGAACTCAGATCACGTAGGACTTTAATCGTTGAACAAACGAACCCTTAATAGCKGCTGCACCATTAGGATGTCCTGATCCAACATCGAGGTCGTAAACCCCCTTGTCGATATGGGCTCTAAAAGGGGATTGCGCTGTTATCCCTAGGGTAACTCGGTCCGTTGATCGGCTTTGCCGGGTCTTGTTGGTCAGAAATTCTGCTTATTAGAGCTGTAGCTCTGTTCTTGAGGAAAGAGTCCTATTCCACATGGGGGATTTTTGTTCCCCCGCGGTCGCCCCAACCAAAAACATGAGGACAGGGGTCACTTAATTTGTTCTGTTTGTCTAGTTATTTTAACATGATCTGCCTTTTGTTTGAAGCTCCATAGGGTCTTCTCGTCTTATGTGTAAATTCCCGCTTCTGCACGGGAAGATTAATTTCATTGACTGGAAAAAGGAGACAGTTTAGCCCTCGTTATGCCATTCATACAGGTCTTCATTTAAAAGACAAGTGATTACGCTACCTTTGCACGGTCAAAATACCGCGGCCGTTAAACTATTAAGTCACAGGGCAGGCGGGACCTCTTATATGCCTAAGTGCAAGAGGCGATGTTTTTGGTAAACAGGCGAGGCCAGTGTTTGCCGAGTTCCTTCTTTTTCTTTTAGTCTTTCCTTTGGCACGCCTGTGTAGGGTTAACGCTTTTGTTTTGAGAGTACTTCTTGGCTATTGTAGTATTTCTCAGGGCCCTCTTTTAAATTGGGGGCGTTAATTTTCAGTGCATGTTCGTTCTGGTGTAAACAGGTGCCAGGAGAGGATCTTGTTCCTCTTATTACTCATGCTAGCATTATCTTTTTCATGTTTGCATGAAAAGGCCTACTAATAGATATAGGGGCTTAAGATAGGGGTGTCTTAATTATAAGTGGCAGAGTACTTGAGCTTTAACGCTTTCTATATGGTTGGCTGCTTTTAGGCCCACTAAGGTACATGCTTTAGGGTCTTTTGATCTTTTGCCTTCTATTAAAGTTGTGTCTTTGTTCAGAGGGGCTGTTCCCCCTTTGAATAACCATCTTGTTTTCTTGATATCACTCTATGGTCCTAACCCAGGGGGAGTAAAGAAATTGAGAGGCTGAACTTCTATTCATTTTGTAGGCAACCAGCTATAACTAGGCTCGGTAGGTCTGTCACCTCTACTCTAAAATCTTCCCACTCTTTTGCCACAGAGACGGGTTGGCCCTATGATAGGCTGTCTTGGAGTAGCTCGCCAAGTTTCGGGGATTCGAACTAAAGAACGCTTTGCTCGATGTTTACTAACTAGTTCATGATGCAAAAGGTACGAGTAGGTATCTCTACTTTTTTGCTCTTTACTGGATTTTTTCATTTCTCTTTCAGCTTTCCCTTGCGGTACTTTCTCTATGGCGCCTTGTTTCTTTTCTGTCACCCATACTAGGAGGGAAAAATGATTTGTTTTATATTACATGTGGTTATGGGGGTATTAATGTTGTTTGTTGAGTTTGGGAGGGCGGGCTAGCTGTTGGGAGGATATGTTCAGTGTGACCTGATTTGCACAGGTATCTTCTCAGTGTAAGAGAGATGCTATACTATTTTAGCTACACTCTGGTTTTTCCAAGTGCACCTTCCGGTACACTTACCATGTTACGACTTGCCTCCCCTTTATTTTTATTTTTTCTTATTTATATTTATGTTTGTTTTGGGGAGAGTGACGGGCGGTGTGTGCGCGCTTCAGGGCCAGTTTCAGAGGGACTCTCTGTTTTTCCTCTTACTGCTAAATCCTCCTTTAGATGTTTGTTTCAAGACATCGTCCGTTGTTCACTGGCTCAGTGAATGTAGCCCATTTCTTCCCCTCTCGTACGCTACACCTCGACCTGGCGTTTTGGGTTCTACCAATTTTGCTTACTGTAAGTCCTTCATAGGGTAAGCTGACGACGGCGGTATATAGGCGGGAAAGACAAGAGAGGGTGAGGTTGAACGGGGGTTATCGGTTCTAGAACAGGCTCCTCTAGGGGGGTCTAAAGCACCGCCAAGTCCTTTGGGTTTTAAGCTGGGGCTCGTAGTTCCCTGGCAAGCGATAGGTGTAAAGTAGTCACCTGTGTTTAGGGCTAGGCATAGTGGGGTATCTAATCCCAGTTTGTTTCCTAGCTTTCGTGGAGTGTATGGTTTAAAGCCACTTTCGTAGAAGAGCCTCCTGTCCTCGAGAACGTATGACAGTTTTGAAGATGTTTGGCTTTAGTAAAATATAATACTAACCACTTTTTACGCCGGCATTTATCAACTTGGGCCTCTCGTATAACCGCGGTGGCTGGCACGAGTTTAACCGGCCCTCTTGGTTTAACTAAGTCAAGCTTACACTTATAGCTTAATGTCTATTACTGCTGAATTCCCTTGAGGGTGTGGCTAAGCAAGGCGTTTTGGGCTGGCACTAGGGCCGTGCCTAATACCTGCTCCTTTTTTCCGTTATGGGGAAATATGTAGGGCATTCTCACAGGGCTGCGGATACTTGCATGTATAAATCTAACCAAAGCTGATAGTAAAGTCAGGACCAAGCTTTTGTGCTTACGGGGCTTTCTAGGGCCCATCTTAACATCTTCAGTGTTATGCTTTACTTAAGCTACGCTGGC